CGTTAGCTTGGAAGGCTAGGGGTTATAGTCGACGCCGATTCAGCGTTTTGAACGTCTCTAATTCAAAACCGAACATGAAACTTTGGTTTCATTCGGCTCCTTTATGGATGTGAATAAAATTAGAAAAAAATTCTACCCATAACATCTATGTCAGTTTTTTGTCTTAATACGGGCAAAACAAACTACTTTCTAGATGATCCCTCTAGAAGAGAGTGATTCTAACAATCTTTCTAGTTACTTCGTTCTTTATTTTTATTTGAAAAGATCCTGAGGAAAGGTTTTTTGTTTCTACCGAGCTAACAATAGGTTGATGTCTCTAGTAAACCAAAGTCACCATTTAATAGCTATTTTGATTCCATTTCTTCTCTACAAATAAAAAATGGAAGATTTAGTTACGATTAGAAACCTTCTTTTTATCTTCATCCATGGACCTTTATACTCATTAAATTCGAAATATTAGTTCAATTCAAAATTATGTTTCGTAATTTCATAATCAAATTTCTCACTTTATAAGTGACTATTGGATAAAAATCACGATAATTTTTATTTTTTTCTCGAATATGTGATTGAGAGAGAAAGGATTAAATCCTTTCTATTTTAGGAAATAAAGTTTTTAATCGGAATAGGAATCAAGCTGAAAGCAAGGATCCTTTAACTATTAAAGGGTTAGAAAAACGAATCACACTTTTACCACTAAACTATACCCGCTACAGTGTGATTATTGGATACAACCGGACCTTTTGTCGAATAAGGAAATTGGGCAGAATAATAGTAAATTAATAAAGTTAGTATCCTCTCAAAAGAATCAAAATTCTAGTTTTGATCTTTTTTGTTTTCATATATCGAACTAGAATTTCTTCACTTTTTATTCTTGCTTGAAGATTTTGTATTCCGCTTTCTAATTTTCTGATTTTAGAGAATACTAAGCTGTTTTCCAATCAGATAAACCATTCTTATTTATCTAGAATCTATTTAATTTAAAATGAAAGTTGGTTTTCTTTGAACAAAGAAGGCCCGGTTAGGGGCTGAACAGGCCGGGCCCGTGGTAATAAAAAAAAGACGGGTCCTTTGAACAAGATCAAAAGAGGGGAGAATTCTTTTTTTTTTTTTTTTATTGTTTTGTTGACACTTTACAGCCCCTTTTTTATTTAACTTTTATTTAACGAAATAAAATTGCTGTTAATGTTAAAAAGTGTACATATCTATATAATATCTATATAATATCTATATAATAAATATTCCTTACTTTTTGTATAATTTAACAGCGTCTTCCATTGGGAGAGATGGCTGAGTGGACTAAAGCGACGGATTGCTAATCTGTTGTACGAGTTATTCGTACCGAGGGTTCGAATCCCTCTCTTTCCTCTTCCGTTGATGACTTTAGTTTTTTCCAAATTGTCAAAATACTTTCTGTTCCTAGTTAAACATAAAAAAATCTTCAAAAAATGTAATAAAAGATAACTTTTATTCTTCACGTCCAGGATTACGTCCTGGATCATTAGATAGGAATCCAAAGATGAAGAGAGAAACAAAAAATATAACTACTGTGTAAACGAAGAGTTTGAGAGTAAGCATTCTAAAATCTCCAAAATAATTTTTTTTCGAAAAAAAAAATAGAATAGGTTCTACAGTTTTCTACCGCATATCCTCTGTGAATACCAATAACCAAATTCGAAATAGAAAAAGATTTTCAGAAATTCATTTCGAAAAAGAGTTTTCCATTAACCAAAATCTAAATATCTTTTAGATCCGATCAATTGTTAGAATTTTTTATCAACTAAAGTAAAGCAGTTATTTTATCGTCGATTTTTAAATTAAATATTTTATCGAAAACTTACAGCAGCTTGCCAAACAAAAGCTAAGAGAAAAAATAGTACAGGTATGACGGGCATAACATCTACGATTGGATTCAAAAAAGCATAGGCTTCAGGCAATTTTCCGAAGAAAAAGCTACTTGAATATGAAAAAAAGGGATAATGACAGATCCCTATCAAACTACAAATATTAAGCATAGCAGACGTTTTGTTCTGTGGGGTAATTCCATTTTGATTGAGTTATTTATATAATATAAATAAAAATATATAAATAAAAGGAAAAGGGAAAATAAAGGGAGACAAAGAGTCCCTCTTTTCTTTTTGAATCCGCCCAATCAAAAGTCCTCCAATTCTCAAAAGAGAATAGAAGAAATCATACTTTTCATATAATATCTTAATTGAATTCTATCTAATGATCAATAAATTAAGTTACATTCTCTATTTACACGTATTAAAATATTAATAACAATTTAATCTACTTTATAGCTATTTATCTTGTACTTGGAGTTGACAAAAAATCAATAATAATATTATTTATTGATTCTTCGTGTCGAATAGAAATCTAAATGGGGCGTGGCCAAGTGGTAAGGCAACGGGTTTTGGTCCCGCTATTCGGAGGTTCGAATCCTTCCGTCCCAGAGCATATCCTTTATTCATAAATTGAACCATAGAAACGAAGGTGCTCT